GTACATCTGTAACAGTCACAATGGTATTGTTGAAACTTGCTTGAACATGAATAACCCCCCTTGGGATTCTACGTCCATTTTTACGTGAACCAATACGTCCAGTCCTGTGTGAACCAATTCTTTGTATAGGTTTTGCCATATTTTATTTTATCATCTCATAATTTGATCATCTCATAAATATGCGTCAGAGATACACGGATATATCCATTTCATGTCAAAACAGATCCTTTTTTTTACATCAGGTCCTTTAGAGAGTCCTTTTTTAGAAAGATTATCCTTGTCTTTGCTTATGTCTCGGGTTGGAACAAATTACTCTAATTCGTCCCCGCCTACGGATCAATCGACATTTTTCACAAATTTTACGAACGGAAGCCCTTATTTTCATATTTGTTACTCCTTACCTTAATTCCGAATCTACTCCTTGGAAGAAAATGAGTTTCTTAATATTTTGAACTTCTAATTGTATCCTTATGAAAAGAGTGTTGAAAAGGCCACCTAAGAATTCGATTCTTTGTTGCGGAGTCTATAAATTATACGTCCTCTGGTTGAATCATAATGACTTACTTCGATTTTGACTCTATCTCCTGGTAGTATCCGTATAAAACTACGTCGTATCCTTCCTGAAACATAACCTAGAATCAGATCCTCATTATCTAAACGAACCCGGAACATACCATTGGGAAGTGATTCAGTAATTAAACCTTCATGAATCCATTTTTGTTCTTTCATTCTAGGGAACCTCTTTGAAGTATCAACTAATGGAGGAGGGGTGATATTAGACAATCTGTCCTTTCTCTTTTTTTTTCACAAATGGGAAGTTACAGATCCAATTCGGGTAGCAGAAGGATCACCATATATAACACAAAATTTCTCCCCCGATTCCTTCTAGTCGAGCCTCTCGGTCTGTCATTATACCTCTAGAAGTAGAAAGAATTACAATCCCCATTCCACCTAAAATCCTAGGAATTCGTTGATAGTTGGAAAAGATTCGCAGACCGGGTCGGCTGATACGTTTTAAAATGGTTCTATAGGGGCCCCTCCTATTCCTTCTATGTCGCAGGGTTGAAACCAAGAAATCTTTGTTGCTTTTCCGATGTTTCCTCACGTTTTCGATAAAACCTTCTCGTAGAAGTATTTTAACAACACTTTCGGTGATATTAGTAGATGCTATTCGAACCGTTCCTTTTTTATCCATGTCAGCATTTCGTATAGAAGTTATTATGTCGGCAATAGTGTCCCTGCCCATGACGAACTAGAATTATGGATGCCTCCGGGTTTTGATATAATCAACATGCTCTGTGTGTGTGTGTTTTTTTTTTTTCTTTTTTTATGATATTCATTTTATGAATTGAATTATTAAAGGTATATGCGTGAGACACAATCTACTAATTAATTGAATCTATTTCAGATAATCTACCCTACTATATCATAGTCTCGTCTATTAGTATTTATAATACCTCAGGAGCCAATGAAACTATTTTAGTAAAATTCAACTGTCTCAATTCCCGAGCGACCGCACCAAAAACGCGAGTTCCCTTTGGATTTCCTTCTTGATCAATGACAACCGCAGCATTGTCATCATATCGTATTATCATGCCATTCTCACGTTTGAGTTCTTTACATGTACGTACAATTACAGCTCTGATCACTTCTGATCTTTCTAGAAGCATATTGGGCACTGCTTCTTTGATTACAGCAATAATAACGTCACCAATATGAGCATATCGGCGATTACTAGCTCCTATGATTCGAATACACATCAATTCTCGAGCCCCGCTGTTGTCCGCTACATTCAAATGAGTCTGAGGTTGAATCATACCATTTTTTTGAATCTCTTCTTTCAATGCAAAACAAAGCGAAGAAAAAAAAAGAAATGTTTTTTGTTCAAAAAGAAAATGAATAAACCTGCAATTTTTTTTTCATCACAAGGATTTCTTGCCTTTGGTTCTCTATCCCGAACTCGAAATAACGAATTGAGTTCGTATAGGCATTTTTGACGCTGCTATTGAAATAGCTTCTCTAGCTACAATTTCCGATACTCCGCCCATTTCATAAAGTATTCGACCTGGTTTAACGACCGATACCCAATATTCGGGGGATCCTTTCCCCGAACCCATACGTGTTTCCGCGGGTCGTACTGTAACGGGTTTGTCTGGAAATATACGTATCCATATTTTTCCACCACGACGTGCATATCGTGTCATTGCTCGTCGCCCTGCTTCTATTTGTCTAGAGGTGATCCAAGCGGGTTCAAGTGCCTGAAGAGCATATCTACCGAAACAAATACGACTGCCTCGATAAGAGATTCCCTTCATTCTTCCTCTATGTTGTTTACGGAATCGGGTTCTTTTGGGGTTATAGTTGATGGTTGTTTATCAATTCCATCTCTACTGCAGAACCGGACATGAGAGTTTCTTCTCATCCAGCTCCTCACGAATGAAACGATTACATAATATTACGGATATAACATGTATTTAATGAATAATATACCGAATCATGGCATGGTATTTTTTGAGATTTAATATGTCATGAAGGAATTTTTATATTTGTATCTACAACTAGACGAATATTTCTATTTATTTATAGTTATAGAGACTTTTTTTTATAACAAATGCGTATTTTGCCCTTGATCGAGTCGCCCAAAATTTTACAAGGCTTTCGCGGGCGAATATTGACTCTTTCAATATCTGTTTCATTCGTAGGGTCAGGTCAGCCCATGACCTCTCAGAATAAATTACTTTGTTCCTGGTCCGTTCCGCCATCCCACCCAATGAATCATTAGGATTCGGTTTCAATAGAATCCTTTGCAGTCACGGGTTCCGTCGTTCCCATTGCTTCTCGATTAATAGCTAGGTCTGAACTCTGCAATGGAGCTTCTAATTCAATTTGTTCCTGAGTCAATCTACTCAGTTTTTATTGACTCGAGGCTCTTTTTTTCCTATGAACCAGATTAATCTAATTATGTTATGGACGAATCATTATTTATGCTTTATTACATTTTACATTGCCTTTTATGAGATTATTCATAGACCATATATACATATTGGACTCAGATATCATTGATATTATTCTTCTCTCTTTCTCTCGCCCTTCCGTTTATCCACATCTCTCTATTTTCGCTTTACAACCCATAATCAGATTTTTTTTTTACTTGTTTTGTTGCAAAAAGGATTTCAGTTGCTACAACGATATGATCGATACATCATATAGTGACCGATTCCTTGTATCTAGATAAAATGAAGCAATGAGCTGGTTATTAGTTCTATAGTTATTAGTTCATACTATAAGGGCCAATCCATTGTTTTTTTAATCCGAACCCTACTAAATTAATAAATTAAACTAAATTACATAAAAAAACAACGAGTCACACACTAAGCATAGCAATTATACCAAATGAAATGATCAATCAAATTTTTATTCAACCTTGTAGAATTTTAGAATTGTAATTGCTCATTTTTGTTTTGATTGAACGGAAACAGAATGAAAGTATTTGTCATTTTTTTTTTACACCGCTGGATAGAACGGAAAGACAAGGAAAGGACATTATTCTTCGTCTACAAATATCCAAATTTTTATGCCCAATACCCCATAGATAGTTCCAACTGTATAGGAACAATAATCAATTTTGGCTCGAATAGTTTGTAGGGGAACTCGACCTTCTCTAATCCATTCGACACGTGCAATTTCTTTTCCGTCGATACGCCCCGCAATTTGTACTTGAATTCCTTTTGTATCCGCTTGTTCAGTTAATTCAATAGCTTTTTTCATTGCCTTTCGAAATGAGACTCTATTCTTTAATTGCCCAGCTATAAATTCTGCAAGAATATTTGGTTGTCCATAAGGTTTTGCAATTCTTGTGATAGCAATGTTGAATTTTCGGTTCACAGAATTTAACCTTTTTTGTACATTGATCTGTAATTCGTCGACTCCTTGTGGTCTACCCTCTATTAACAACTTTGGGAATCCCATATGGATTATGACCTGGATGAGATCAACTCTTTTTTGAATCTCTATACGTGCAATTCCCTCGACACCCGAGGATATTCTCATATTTTTTTGTACATAATTCTTGATACAATCCCGTATTTTTTTATCTTCCTGGAGATCCTCGGAATAACTTTTTGGTTGTGCAAACCAAAGAGAATGATGACCTTGGGTTGTACCAAGTCTGAAACCAAGTGGATTTATTTTTTGTCCCATACTACCCCACTACCATACTTATCACGACACATCATATTTGTAGACTTTTTTCTATATATCCATTCATATTTTCTTAACCATATGAGATATTCTTCATCTAAAGATACATCTTTCAATACAATTGTTATATGACAGGTGGGTCTTTTTATTGGATAACTACGTCCTCGAGCTCGGGGTTTTAATCTTTTCATGGTAGTACCCTCGTTGACTTCTACTTTACTAATGATTGAATCCGCTTCGTTGAAACCCATATTGTGACTAGCATTTGCTGCTGCAGAATAAATCAATTTAAAAATGGGATAACATGCTCGATAAGGCATGAGTTCTAGTATCATAAGTGTTTCTTCGTAGGAACGCCCACGAATCTGATCAATAATTCTTCGTGCTTTGTGAGCAGACATATATATATGTTGACCTAAAGTGTATACTTCTGTATACGGTTCCCTCTTTTTTATCATAAGGTTCACCTCCCAACAATGAATGATGTATACCCATATTCTTATTAACGACGAGAGCTATTATCGTTTCTCGCATGTCCCCGGAAATTAAGAGTAGGTGCAAATTCTCCCAATTTGTGACCCACCATACGATCTGTTATATAAATAGGCAAATTTTCTTTTCCATTATGGATAGCAATTGTATGGCCGATCATTGTCGGTATAATGGTAGATGCCCGGGACCAAGTTACTATTATCTCTTTTTCCGCTCTCATGTTAAGCTTCTCGATTTTTCCTAATAAATGATTAGCTACAAAAGGATTTTTTTTTAGGGAACGTGTCACAGATTTCATTTCTATCCTC